TTCTTGCTAAGAAGAATGCCCATGTTGTGACAATTCCACCTAGAAGGTAATGGGTTACTCCTACAGCACGACCTTGTATAATACTAAGGGCTCTCGGCTGAGTAGCAGGAGCAACTTTTAATTTATTATGAGCCCAAACAATAGATTCAATCAGTTCTTGCCAATAACCCCGTCCGCTGAATAGAAACATTAAACTAAAAGCCCATACAAAATGAGCACCCAAGAAAAAAAGGCCATATGCTGATAATGAAGAACCATAAGACTGAATTACTTGAGATGCCTGTGCCCATAAAAAATCACGGAGCCATCCATTAATAGTAATAGAACTTTGTGAAAAGTTTCCTCCCGTAATATTCTTTATTATCCCTTGATTATTTAGATTGCCCCAAACATCGGACTGCATTTTCCAACTGAAATGAAAAATAACTATCGAAATAGAATTGTATAGCCAGAAGAGACCTAAAAAGACATGATCCCAAGCCGAGACTTGACATGTACCTCCTCTTCCAGGTCCATCACAAGGAAAACGAAAACCGAGATTTGCTTTATCTGGTATCAAACGGGAACTACGAGCAAATAGGACACCTTTCAAAAGTATCAATACTGTAACATGAATCGTAAATGCATGAATATGATGTACCAAGAAATCTGCAGTTCCTAAAGAAATTGGCGCCAACGCTATTTTGCCACCCACTGCAACTACAGTGCCCCAACTTAAACCAGTGTTTGCTGGTGCATCTGGTGTGAAAAAAGTATGGGTTTTTTGTATCCATTGAGCAAAAATGGGTTGTAATTGTATAGCAGTATCGGAAAACATATCTTGAGGGCGCCCTAAAGCACTCATCGTATCATTATGGATATACAAACCAAAACTGTGAAAACCTAGAAACATACATACCCAGTTGAGATGTGAAATAATTGCATCACGATGTCTAAGGACACGATCCAACAGATCATTATATCGATTAGTTGGATCATAGTCTCTTATCATAAAGATGGCTGCATGCGCGGCAGCACCAACTATAAGAAATCCCCCAATCCACATGTGATGCGTGAATAATGACAATTGTGTCCCATAGTCAGTAGCTAGATATGGATAAGGAGGCATTGCATACATATGGTGAGCTATAATAATCGTTACTGAGCCAAGCATTGCTAGGTTTAGAGCTAATTGAGCATGCCATGAGGTTATTAAGATCTCATATAGACCTTTATGGCCCTTACCCGTAAAAGGTCCCTTATGAACATCTAAAATCTCTTTTAGTCCATGACCAAGGCCCCAGTTGGTCCTATACATGTGCCCTGCTATAAGGAAAATTATAGCAACAGCTAAATGATGGTGCACAATATCAGTCATCCATAGACCACCAGTTACTGGATCTAATCCTCCACGAAACGTGAGAAAGTCGGCATATTTTGACCAATTCAAAGTGAAAAAGGGGGTTGGTCCCTCGGCAAAACTGGGATAAACTTGAGCCATAATATTTCGATTCAGGATCAATTCATGAGGAAGTGGGATTTCTTTAGGATCAACTCCAGCGTTTAGAAATTGGTTAATTGGTAAAGAGACATGAATTTGATGCCCCGCCCACGCGAGAGAACCAAGTCCAAGGAGACCTGCCAAATGATGATTCAACATTGATTCGGTATCTTGAAACCACGCCAATTTTGGAGCCGCTTTATGATAATGAAACCAACCAGCAAAAATCATGACTGCGGCAAAAACCAATGCACCAATAGAGGTACAATAGAGTTGTAATTCACTAGTTATTCCAGAGGCTCTCCACAGCTGAAAAAAACCAGAGGTGATTTGTATTCCTCGGAAACCCCCGCCGACATCCCCATTCAATATTTCTTGACCCACTATTGGCCAAACCACCTGGGCGCTAGGCCGAATTTGAGTTGGCTCAGCTAACCACGATTCATAATTGGAAAAACGAGCACCGTGGAAATACATGCCACTCAGCCAAATAAAGATTATCGCGAGTTGCCCAAAATGAGCACTAAAAATTTTTCGTGATATCTCCTCCAAATCACTAGTATGGCTATTGAAATCGTGAACATCAGCATGTAGGTTCCATATCCAAGTGGTAGTATCGGGACCTTTCGCTAGAGTTTTTGAGAAATGCCCTGGCCTGGACCATTCTTCAAATGAGGTTTTGACAGGATCCCTATCTACCAAAATTTTGCCTTTTGATTCGGGCGAACGAATAATCATAGAGTCCTCCTCTTTTCTTTATGGACAACATATACAACGAGACCTGCTAAGATTCCGTAAATCTTTTTATAATTTGTTTATGAATTATAGCAATTCTGATCTGGAAAGTGATATGATACAAATATATTAAGTTTGACGCCCAACGGACCCTTTTTGATTTGAATTTAGAAGTCAGCCAAAGACGGTCCAACTTCATCAATATTCAATATTTCTATATCAATTTGTAGATGGGGTTGTTTCGTTTTTTCTATAGAAGCTCAGTAATCAAGGAGAAAGTATATTTAATAAAGTCGTTTATTTGGATCGCGAAGTTATCTTCAACCAATTCTGCGCTTCTATATAATTACCGGGAGTCAGCGTTCTAGCTTGTTTCCAATACTCAGCGGCTTGCTCAAACCAAGCCTCCGCAATTTCAGAATCTCCTTGTTGAATAGCTTGTTCGCCCCGGTAATGACAAATTACAGCCATATTATTAAATGCTTGTGGTAAGAAAGGATTTCGTTCTATGGCTCGGCAATAATATTCCAAAGCTTTAGAATGTTCTCCATTACTTGTATGGATAATACCTATATTATAGAGTATATAACTTCGATCATATGAATCCATTTCTAGGTGCATAGCTTCATAATAATTTTGTAGAGCTTCTGCATAATTTCCTTCGTATTGAGCTGACATCCCATTAATGTAATATGTAAATGCCTCTTTTTCTCCCGAAGTTGTTGGAATTATGCGTAATAATAGATTGGCGAGAATTGAAAAAGTCTTATCAATAAAATTTTGATTTCTTTGCGATATAGGCATGGGTATAAAAATTCATTCTCTAACAAAAATTAGATAAAAAATTTTCAGTTAAAATTGATTTATCCAATCAATCAAAATAAAAATCATCAGTTGAAAAAAGGGTTGATTCACGCATAATTTGGGACATCCTCTTTATGGTTTATGGATAGATGGCCGAGTGGTTGAAAGGCGTAGCATTGGAACTGCTATGTAAACTTTTTTGTTTACCGAGGGTTCGAATCCCTCTCTTTCCGGACTCTCAGGTTCATTTGCTTAATTTCGAGCATCAACGTATTTCATCCTAGAACAAGAGACTTTTCTTCCTAATTCCTAATTACACGTGAAAATAAAAAAAAAAAGAGCAACGAATAACTTCGAATAAACCAAGTTCGGATTTCGCTTTCTTCAGCGTAGTTGAATTTATTTTATAAAATTAAAAAAAACCAACTTTAGGGTTACGTCTGCCGAGAATAATATTCTACGACTAGCAATTCATTTATTTTCAAACCGATCCAGTTCGTATCTATTATTTTATTGACTAAGCCTTTAGAAGGCGTTGAGAAAAGGGTTAAATGATTCGCTAATTCCTTATCAGCGAATAGCTCCATAGAATTTTCAATAAGAACGCTGGATTTTTTTTTCTTCTTTGGCATAATAATATCGCGAGGTTTGCAGCGATAACTCGGTCTATCTACTAGACGACCATTCACTAAAACATGTCTATGGTTAACTAATTGACGTGCTGCAGGAATCGTAGAAGCCATACCTAATCGAAAAAGTATGTTATCCAAACGCATTTCAAGTAATTGAAGTAAAACTTTACCGGTTGAACCCTTGGCTTTTCTGGCAATTCGAACGTAATTAATTAACTGCTGTTCTGTAAGACCATAATGAAAACGCAATTTTTGTTTTTCCTCGAGTCGAATCCGATATTCCGAACGAAATTGGTTTGGAAGATCCTGTATAGCCCTAAGTCTTTTATTAGTTAATCCTGGTAAAGCCCCAAGGCGGCGTATTTTTTTTAAACGAGGTCCTCGATAACGTGACATAAACACTCCTTAATTTTTATATGCAATTAAATCATCTATCTAAATTTATTTTATTTTGTATGTAATTCTATAATTTATCTAAATGAGAGAACAATTTTTTTTCTTATAAAAAAAATGTTTTAACTCATTCTAGTTCGATATTCCTCAATTGATAGGATTATTTCAAAAGGCCTTTCTTCTTTATTATTTTATTTATGGCAAAAAGAAAAAGAAAAGCCAGCTATCGGAATTGAACCGATGACCATCGCATTACAAATGCGATGCTCTAACCGCTGAGCTAAGCGGGCCAACATGAGATAATTTTTGTTTATAAGAGGATGGTAATTAGGAATTCTTCTTTATAACAAAGGGTTATTCTTTATTTCCTACAATAAATGAATGTTGAACTCGAGTTTCCAAATTTTATTTGGATTTGAATTCAAATTTTTTTTCTTGAAGTGGACTCTAAAATGCCTATTTAATAGTATACAGTATAAATTCCAAATATTTAATTTTAGTATTATATGTTCGAGAAAAGAGTGAATCAAATTTTCAAGGAGTTTAAATTTAAAGAGAAAAAAGGGGATATGGCGAAAGTGGTAGACGCTACGGACTTAATTGGATTGAGCCTTGGTATGGAAACTTACTAAGTGATCACTTTCAAATTCAGAGAAACCCTGGAATGAGTACAAAGGGCAATCCTGAGCCAAATCCTTTTTATAATTTTATAAAAAAAAGGATAGGTGCAGAGACTCAACGGAAGCTTTTCTAACCAATGCAAAATAAAGAATCTAATATATCTTTGTTACCAAACTGATTAGAGAATAAAGAGAGAGTCCTTTTCGACATGTCCATATGGACAGTAATGAAATTTTCAGTAAGAAGAAAATCCGTCGATTTAAAAAATCGTGAGGGTTCAAGTCCCTCTATCCCCAAAAGCCTAAAAAAAAACTATTATCTGCTTGGTACTTGGTTCGACTAGGAAACCCCTTATTATATTATTGGTTTCATTTCCCTTCATAATTAGAATCTACAATAGGAAATAGGTCGGGATAGCTCAGTCGGTAGAGCAGAGGACTGAAAATCCTCGTGTCACCAGTTCAAATCTGGTTCCTGACACACAAATTGTTTTTGAAGTATCTCTCTTTTAAGGAATAGAACCATCTTTTTATAAGTTTCTCCATAAGCGTAAGCGCTCTTTGTGCTCTACCTCATTCTCAAAAAATAAACGTATGGGTTTCTATGAGCTAGTCGTACGTCGATTTCCGAGTCAAATCGAAACTTTCCAGTTATATAGTAGTTATATAGTTAATTAAATAAAATAAATAAAACGAACGAAAACAATTTTTCTTTTACTCCAGTTTTACTTTATTTATTTTTGGTTTAATCAAATATCTACTTAACTCAGTGGTTAGAGTACTGCTTTCATACGGCGGGAGTCATTGGTTCAAATCCAATAGTAGATCTAACTTATTAGATATGATTTAGGCAGATATCTAATAAGTTTTTCACCATCTTTTTTTTATGAAAGTGCATTGCTGGCCTTTATCCATGTTTGAGCACGACATTTGGCTCAACAAGTTTTTCTAAGGTTCATCTCTGATAGTTTCAGAATTTCCTAAGCTTCTTAGTGCGAAATTTCACTACCTCTTTCGGCATCATTTACCAAAATCGTGATTGTATTATTAGCTATTCGAGCAACTCCGCCCATCAGAGCAATTGAAAACCATTGGCCATTAAAGTTTAGTCTCAAAATACCTATATCTAGAACAGTGGCAATAGGGATGTGATTTGGTAATATTCCAATTTGTCCACTATTGGTAAATAAAATGATTTGTTTCACTTCTGAATCCCAAACAATTTGATTTGGAGTAAGTACACAAAGTTTTAATAAGGTCATTTAGTAAAATTTTTTTACTTTTCGAACATCGCTTTCGCAGTAACTTCATCAATAGTACCTACCAAATAAAAAGCCTGTTCCGGAAGATCATCTAATTCCCCAGAAAGAATCAAAGTACATCCCCTAATAGTTTCCGGGAGACTAACATATTTACCTGGAGAACCAGTAAAAACTTCTGCTACGAAAAAAGGTTGGGATAAGAAACGCTCAATTTTTCGCGCTCTTGCTACAGTTAACCGATCTTCGTCAGATAATTCGTCTAGCCCAAGAATAGCTATAATATCCTGCAGTTCTTTATAACGTTGTAAAGTTTGTTTGACTCTTTGCGCAGTTTTATAATGTTGCTCCCCAACGATCTGCGGTTGCAACATCATTGACGTTGAATCTAAGGGATCAACTGCTGGATAAATACCTTTCGCAGCTAAACTTCTTGAGAGTACAGTAGTTGCATCTAAATGTGCAAATGTTGTAGCAGGAGCAGGATCTGTTAAATCATCTGCAGGTACATAAACTGCTTGAATCGAGGTTATGGAACCTTCTTTGGTAGAAGTAATTCTTTCTTGTAAAGAACCCATTTCGGTACTCAGGGTTGGTTGATAACCTACGGCAGAAGGCATTCTGCCCAATAAAGCCGAAACTTCGGATCCCGCTTGGACAAAACGAAATATATTATCAATAAAGAGAAGTACATCTTGCCTATTAACATCTCGGAAATATTCCGCCATAGTTAGAGCGGTCAAACCAACTCTCATACGAGCTCCTGGGGGTTCATTCATCTGACCGTAAACTAAGGCTACTTTTGATTCGGCCAGCTTTTGTTGATTAATAACTCCAGACTCTTTCATTTCCATATAAAGATCATTTCCTTCACGAGTACGTTCCCCTACTCCGCCAAATACGGATACTCCTCCGTAAGCTTTGGCAATATTGTTAATTAATTCCATAATCAGGACTGTTTTTCCTACTCCAGCCCCGCCAAATAGTCCGACTTTTCCTCCACGACGATAGGGGGCTAATAGATCGACAACTTTAATTCCTGTTTCAAAAATAGATAATCTTGTATCTAATTTTATAAAGGCGGGTGCAGATCTATGAATAGGAGACATTTTATTAGTCTCAACAGGACCCAATTGATCCACAGGCTCCCCAAGCACGTTGAAAATTCGTCCCAATGTTGATCTACCGACCGGAACACTTATAGGAGTTCCCGTGTCAATTACTTCCATACCTCGCATTAAACCATCTGTATCACTCATAGCGACAGCTCTAACTCGATTATTTCCCAATAATTGCTGAACCTCGCAAGTCACGTTTGGTTCTTGATTGTGTCGTCCTTGAACTACCAGAGCATTATAAATAGAAGGCATCTTGCCTGGTGAAAAAGCTATATCAAGTACTGGACCAATTATTTGGACTATATACCCTGGTTTTTTTTTTTCAATCGAGGAAACCTCATAATCATAATTAGAAGTTAATTTCATAGAACTGAACTATAATCAAAAAATCAAACTTTTCGAATTCAAAAATAAAAGTAAAAAGAAATTTATAGTCGTATTCATAGTAAAGGGGTAATTCAAGAAGGAATTTTGGTTCTAGTTGTTAGTATTATATAATTCAAAAAAGTCCCTCCGTTTAGCCAATCCATTTTATAATAGCTACCTAATATGATTTATGACTTTATGTATAGTTCAGTGGCTTTTTCTTTTCTGTTTCTGCTCATTATTTCACATTAAAATTAAAAAAGGGTTGCACTAGATATATTAAATAGCATACATTTTATTATATTCTTGATATTGATGCATTGGTTATTTGTGAACCAAACTGAAATATCAAAATAATATAGCATAATTGTCAATACTTTATTATGAGGTGGGAATTTGTTCAAATATGCCTTTGATTCCTGTCGAATAGATCTTGTTGGTATTCATTCATGAGTTCGAAGGAGTAATTTATGTCACCACAAACAGAGACTAAAACAAGTGTTGGATTCAAAGCTGGTGTTAAAGACTACAAATTAACATATTATACTCCTGATTATGAAACCAAGGATACTGATATCTTAGCAGCATTTCGAGTAACTCCGCAACCTGGAGTTCCACCTGAAGAAGCCGGGGCTGCAGTAGCTGCGGAATCTTCTACTGGTACATGGACAACTGTGTGGACTGATGGATTGACTAGCCTTGATAGGTACAAGGGTCGCTGCTATCATATTGAGCGCGTGTTTGGAGAAAAAGATCAATATATTGCTTATGTAGCTTACCCTTTAGACCTTTTCGAAGAAGGTTCGGTTACCAACATGTTTACTTCAATTGTGGGGAATGTATTTGGATTCAAAGCCCTGCGCGCTTTACGGCTAGAAGATCTACGAATACCTCCAGCTTATACTAAAACTTTTCAAGGTCCACCTCATGGCATCCAAGTTGAGAGAGATAAATTGAATAAATATGGTCGTCCTCTGTTGGGATGTACTATTAAACCAAAGTTGGGTTTATCCGCTAAAAATTATGGTAGAGCGGTTTATGAATGTCTTCGTGGTGGACTTGATTTTACCAAAGATGATGAGAATGTAAACTCCCAACCCTTTATGCGTTGGAGAGACCGTTTTTTATTTTGTGCTGAAGCAATTTATAAATCACAGGCGGAAACTGGTGAAATAAAAGGACATTACTTAAATGCTACTGCAGGTACATGTGAAGAAATGCTAAGACGAGCTTTTTTTGCTAAAGAATTGGGAGTTCCAATTATAATGCATGACTATTTAACGGGAGGATTCACTGCAAATACTTCTTTGGCTCACTTTTGTCGAGAAAATGGGCTACTTCTTCATATTCACCGTGCAATGCATGCAGTTATTGATCGACAAAAAAATCATGGGATACATTTTCGTGTACTAGCGAAAGCATTACGTTTATCCGGTGGCGATCATATTCACGCAGGTACTGTAGTAGGAAAACTAGAAGGAGAAAGAGATATTACTTTGGGCTTTGTTGACTTATTACGCGATAATTTTGTTGAAAAAGACCGAAGTCGTGGGATTTATTTTACTCAAGATTGGGTTTCTTTACCCGGTATTTTACCCGTGGCTTCAGGAGGTATTCATGTTTGGCATATGCCTGCTCTAACCGATATTTTTGGTGATGATTCTGTACTACAATTTGGTGGAGGGACTTTAGGGCACCCGTGGGGGAATGCACCAGGTGCCGTAGCTAATCGAGTTGCTCTCGAAGCATGTGTACAAGCTCGTAACGAAGGGCGTGATCTTGCGCAGGACGGCAATTCAATTATTCGACAGGCTAGCAAATGGAGCCCGGAACTAGCGGCTGCTTGTGAGGTATGGAAGGAGATTCAATTTAACTTTAAATCAATGGATACCTTGGATCTAAATGAGATAAAATAAGGAGGTTCCATTTAGTCATTATAGTAAAGGGAAGACTGATCCACCCCGCGGCGCAATCTGTTACTAAAATTAAAATACGAGAAGAGAAACGGATTGAGCTGACTACAAATTAAAGAGTTTTTTTCTTGTAGATTTTAATTTTTCCTAATCACTTTGTTTTCCACAAACATCACCAGAAATATCGATCTTTTATTCTATATTTTTGAGTCGTTATTAAACCTTTCAACATTTGCAACAGATATATTCTTCTATGTTCCATTTTTACTTTCATAGCAGATATTAAATTTTTTCAATATGTTTGCAGGGTAATATGTTTTTATTATAATTATACATAAATCGTTCTAAATTTTTTATTAAAATCTCTTTTATTTTTCTGAAATAGTTTTTTTTCATTTGGGTTTTTACTTTAATTCGAGTTCCAGATTTTTTTATCTTATTGACAATTTTTTTTTCCAAAAGGAGGAACAAAAATACTATGATGCAAAATTGGATAGACAATTCCTTTCAGAAAGAATTCGAAGAAGAGTCTTATTTTGTCAATCTTGTTGAAACTAGTACGAATCCCAGCTTTGATTTGAAAGGCAGGGATCAATACACTGAACCTTTGATCATTAGGGATATGAACGGAGAAACATCTACCATCGATTTTGATATTACCAGTAATATTTTGGAGAATGATCCCCATCAAATTAATCTTGGTAGTTCAAATGAATTGATTTTTTTTTCTGAAAAATCCCAGCAAAAACAAAAAGACCGCACAGAATTTATTAAACAAGAACAACTTCAGTTGATAAGCAACCGTAATCCAGATCATCATAGGACTTTGTGGGATCAATGTGAAAATTGTTTTATTCCAAATTATAAAAAAGTCTTAAAATCAAACATGCAAATTTGTGAGGAATGCGGATCTTATTTTAAAATGACTAGTTCAGATAGAATAGAACTTTTAATTGATAAAGAGACGTGGAATCCTCTAGATCAAGACATTTTTTCTCTGGATTCCAGTGAATTTGATTCTGAAGCAGAATTGGAATATTACGAAGACCTTATTCAGGAATGGAATGAGGAAATGTATCAGGCTTTAATATCCAAATTATCCAAGGACCTGACGGAAGGCTACGCAATCGAAAGAACTGCTAACTTAATTGAGGAACCTTGGCTCCCAGAATACATTCAACCTGAGGAGAAAGTGGAAATGGACGAGAACTGGACGAAACCAAACCCGGATGAGGGCGAAGAATCGCAGCAAAGTGAGGACTCGGAGACCGACGAAGAAGAAGAAGAAGAGGACGCCTCTTATGGAGAGCGTCTTGTTTTTTATAAAAAAGAAACAGGCTTACTTGATGCTGTTCAAACAGGCGTAGGTCAACTAAATGGTCTTCCCGTCGCACTTGGGGTTATGGATTTTCGGTTTCTGGCAGGTAGTATGGGATGCGTAGTAGGAGAGAAAATAACTCGGTTAATTGAGTACGCTACCAAAAATTTATTACCTCTTATTATACTGTCTACTTCTGGAGGTGCCCGTATTCACGAAGGAAGTTTAAGTTTGATGCAAATGGCTAAAATATCTGCTGCTTTATATAATTATCAATTGAATAAAAGATTATTTTATATATCAATTCTTACATCACCGACAACAGGTGGAGTAACAGCTAGTTTTGCTATGTTAGGTAATATTATTCTTACTGAACCCGGTACTTTCGTTGCATTTGCGGGTCCAAGAGTAGTTCAACAAATATTAAATGAAACTATCCCCGAGGAGGAACAAGAGGCTGAATCTTTATTTGAAAAAGGTTTCTTTGACTTAATTGTACCCCGCCCGCTTTTAAAAAGCGTTATTAGTGAATTATTTCAACTACATGCGCTTGAAAAGTGAGACTTTAATCTGAATTGCATTCTTATTTTAGATCTAACCAAGTTGATGAATTACTCCTAACCATTTCCAGAAAACTAGTGCTAAGTTTTACAAAACTAGTACTAGTTGAATGGGGTTTTTTCACAATACCAATAAAAAAAACTCAAATCAAGTATGAGTTGGCGATCAGAACAGATATGGATAGAACTTATCCCAGGTTCTAGAAAAGGAAGTAATTTTGTATGGGTTTTTATCCTCTTTTTCGGTTCCTTGGAATTCTTATTAGTTGGCATTTCCAGTTATCTTAGTCGAAATTTGATATCCTTTTTCCCCCAAGGGATAGTCATGACATTCTACGGAATTTCGGGTTTATTTATTAGTTTATATTTGTTGTCTATGTTGTTATGGAATGTGGGTGGTGGTTATGATCAATTTGATAAAAAGAGGGGAGTCATATGTCTTTTTCGTTGGGTATTTCCTGGAAGAAATCGTCGCATATTTTTACGATTCTTTATCAAGGATATAAGGTCGATTAGAATAGAAGTAAAAGAGGGTTTTTATACTCATCGTGTCCTTTATATGGACATTCGAGGCCAGAAAGCCATTCCTTTGACTCGTACTGATGAAATTTTGACTCCAATAGAAATTGAAAAAAGAGCAGTTGAATTGGCTAGTTTTTTGTGCGTACCAATTGAAGTTTTATAGAAAATAGAATATAGAATCCCATAAAATTGCAGTATTCTAAATATTAAATATTGTACTAAAGCTTTCCTAATTTAATATAAATGGAATTTTATTCCTCTTAGAATATAACCCTACAACTTATGATAATTCTTCGTCTTTATTCTTGGTAGATTCAAATACTCACACAAATAAATGAATAAGTTATACAAGAACCTTGTATTTAGTATTTAGTATTTAGACCTTTGAAAAAATGAAAAAAAAAAACATTTTCACTCCTCTTTCCTTTCTAGTATTTTTGCCCTGGTGGATTTATTTAGCATTGAATCAATGTATGGGATCTTGGCTTACTCATTGGTGGAATACTAGGCAATCCGAACTTTTCTTGAATAGGATTCAAGAAAATAATATTTTAGAAAAATTTATCGAAGTGGAGGATTTTCTATTCTTGGACGAACTAATTCAAAATGCCTTCCCTACAGACCCACAAAAATTGAATAACCAAATCTATAAAGAAGCAATTAAATTAATCAATATCCAAAATGAAAATTCTATCCAGATGATTTTTCACTTATTGACAAATATAATCTGTTTTATTATTCTAAATGGTTTTGCTATTTGGCGTAATGAAAACCCCCTTAGTATTCTGAACTCTTGGTCGCAAAAATTCTTATTTAATTTAAGTGATACAGTGAAAGTCTTTTTCCTTCTTCTATTTACGGACTTTTTTTTTGGCTATCATTCAACCCGGGGTTGGGAATTCACGATTGGATTTCTCTATCATTCTTTTGGATTTGGTCATAATGATCAAATTATATCCTATCTTGTTTGCATCATTCCGGTCAGTCTTGATATAGGTTTTAAATATTTTCTTTTCCTTTATTTAAACCGTATCTCACCGTCACTTCTAATTATTTATAATTCAATAGGTGAAGTTATCTGATTATTAATATTTTATATGTTATCATTGAATCCTGCTTTTTTATTTTAAAATTTCGAAAATCTAGATGAATTTTTTATTTGAGCAACAGCCCAAATCATGGTATAGTAGATTAGATGAGCGACCTAACTCTTTTGATTTTATTGATTTTGGAATCCACAATTGGCCGATGCACACTAAAAATTTTTTTTATTGGAGAACTCAACAGATTACTCAATATCTTTCGGCATTTCTTATGATGGTTATCCTAACTTGGACATCTATTTCAAGTGCCTATCCCCTTTTTGCACAACAAGGTTATGAAAATCCAAGAGAAGCAACTGGTCGTATTGTCTGTGCTAATTGCCATTTAGCCAATAAGCCTGTGAATATTGAGGTACCACAAGCGGTACTTCCTGATACTGTATTTGAGGCCGTTGTGGAAATTCCTTATGATCTCCAACTGAAACAAGTTCTTTCTAATGGGAAAAAAGGTGGTTTGAATGTGGGGGCGATTCTTATTTTACCGGAGGGTTTTGAATTAGCTCCTCCTGATCGTATTTCTCCCGAGCTAAAAGAAAAAATCGGAAATTTGTCGTTTCAAAATTATCGCCCAAATGTAAAAAATATTTTTGTGGTGGGACCTGTGCCTGGGCAAAAATATACAAAAATAACATTTCCCATCCTTTCTCCAAACCCTGCTAATAATAAGGGGACCCATTTCTTAAAATATCCTATATATGTCGGTGCAAATAGGGGAAGAGGTCAGATTTATCCTGACGGTAGCAAAAGTAACAATACAGTTTTTAACGCTACAGCATCTGGGAGGATTAGCAAAATAATACGAAATGAAAAAGGTGGTTATGAAATAAGCATTAAATATGGATCAGATAGTCCTGAAGTCGTAAATCTTATTCCTCCTGGACTAGAACCGCTTGTTTCAGAGGGAGAATCTATACAATTGGATCAACCATTAACGAGTAATCCTAATGTGGGCGGATTTGGTCAAGATGCTGCGGAACTAGTACTACAAGATCCATTACGTGTCCAAATACTTTTCTTTTTTTTTACATCGATTATTCTGGCACAAATCTTTTTGGTTCTCAAAAAGAAACAGTTTGAGAAAGTCCAATTGACCAAAATAAATTGAGAAACTTATCGAGTTCGAAAGATTATAAAAAACAATTCTTAATTCTTCCAAAGTTTTTATTAGGTGCCGTTCGACTTAAGCCCTAACCAAAAATTTTTTATATTGAGTAAATATATGAACACTTCAGAACGTATAAATAGGCTATATTCCTTGTTATACTGTTCGACACAAATATTTTCTAATTTCGAATAAAAAATTTAAGAACTCACCTTGATTTAATTTATTTTCCAAATCCAAATCAAGTTGAGTTCTTACTATTTGATGTATACAATCCCATTCAGCTTATTTCTCAATATTCTCGACTATAGAGATGAGCCTAATCCTGAATAAGAACCATAAAAAAAAAGACCTATTAAAATGATGACAAGAATACCTGTTAGAGTACCTATTATCCAAAGAGGAATCCTTCCAGTAGTATCAGTCATTGATCCCGCTACCCCCACACTTCATCAAAAAGGCATGCTGTAGCCATAAACAGTCATTGATAATTCTTTATATAAGAAACCTTCCGAATGTGGTATATAGAATGCCTATCATATCATTATTCTTAATTGAAAAAATAATTCGAGAATAAAACAGCAAGTACAAAAATAAGTAATAACCCCCAATATAGACTGGTACGATTCAATTCCACGGTTTGTTCGTTGGGGTTTGATTGTTGTTGTGGCATAGCTATCTAATTTGAATTCAGTTTATTTAAACTTCTATCGTTGGATGAACTGCATTGCTGATATTGATCCCAAAAAAAAGACGGTAGGTATAGCTAGGCCGTGAACAGCCAACCATCGCACTGTAAAAATTGGATAGGTTCGATCTATAGTCATTGGGACCTCCTACTAAATGATTGGTTAAATTCATTCTGTTCTTCCAAAGCTTCAAAACGGCCAGTTATTAATGGAATTCCTTGTTGGCTTTCTGTAAAATATTCATTTGGTCGAGGGCTGCCAAACACATCGTACGCTAAACCGGTGCTAACAAATAACCAACCCGCAATGAATAAGGACGGTATTGTAATACTATGAATGACCCAATATCGAATACTGGTAATTATATCAGCAAATGAGCGTTCTCCTGTGTTTCCAGACATTTTGAACTCCGTATATTCTTGTTAATTAAAAAATAACATCTTTGTGAGATCATCACCTAATAAGTCTACTTCTCCTTTTTTTAACGGAGTAACAAAATTTGAGTTCATATTCAAATGCCAAATGTTTTAATTTTTAGTATTCAAGGAAAATTCTATTCATATTCAATTTTAATTTATTTTGGGTGACTAGTTTCGCGAAACAGATGTTTAATGAAATTGAGGTATTTTTGGGGAAATAGTTTTTAAAACCTATGCAAATAACCTATTTAAATAAGCCTTAATTATGCTTACTATAACTAGTTATTTTTGTTTTCTATTGGTAGCTTTCACTCTAACTTTAGCTCTTTTTATTGGTCTAAGCAAGAAACGACTTATTTAATCTTTTTCAAGAAAAAAAAAGTTTCTGCGGTCTCGGATTCAGGTTTCATGTATTTTATAATTATTTCATTTTATTTATGATGTTTTCTCACAATTCCTTATCCTTTTTAATTATTGATTATTGAAATGATTATCCTTTTTTATTAGTCTATATTACATATTACCTCTTTTTCCTTTTTTTAAATATCAAATCTATATGATAGAAACGTTTCTATTGGGAATCATTTTAGGTCTAATTCCTATTACTTTAATTGGCTTATTGGTAACAGCATATTTACAATACAGATGTGGTGATCAGTTGGATTTTTGATTAATTTACAGCTCCTTTTTCTTTCTATTTTATATTGAATCTCCAATGGATCTTATTCCCAGAGAAGTAAAAAAACACGCTCTGTAGGATTTGAACCTACGACATTGGATTTTGGAGACCCATGTTCTACCGAACTGAACTAAGAGCGCTTTCTTAATAGACCTATTCATTTCCTAATTCTTAAACTAATACTATTCTATTATCTATTAAATATTAAAATTAAACTAAAAATGGTTCAAAAGAGAGTTTAATGAAGTAGGGATGACAGGATTTGAACCCGTGACATTTTGTACCCAAAACAAACGCGCTACCAAGCTGCGCTACATCCCTTGAATATTAGATCAAAACAAGTTTGATTTTTTTTAGTAGACAAAAAAATACATAATGTATATTTAATTAAAAGTTGGATATAAAAAGAAAAGAGAAGGGAGATTTTTTGATGCGAGATTTTAAAATGTATCTATCCGTCGCACCAGTAATAAGTACACTTTCGTTGGGGTTTTTAGCTGGTTTTTTAATAGAAATTAATCGGTTTTTCCCGGATGCGTTGACATTCCCTTTTTTTTCATTCTAGTCATTTTTTTCTAGGAGCAAAGATAAATACTAAGGTTTCGGACTCAAAGAGAGATGTTGGGAAGAATTGAAAGTTTCGTTTTTCAAAATTTAAGTAAAAGAAAGGAGGTTAATGGAAAAGAAGAAAGATGTCCGAGGAAAGGTTATTTTAGAATGTACAAGTTGTGTACGAAACAGTCTTAAGAAGGTATCAAAGGGTGTTTCTCGATATATAACTCAAAAGAACCGCCATAATACACCCAATAGATTAGAATTGAAAAAATTTTGTCCCCGTTGTTCCAAACATACCATTCATGGAGAAATCAAAAAATAGATAGAGCCTTTCACGAAGTGGGACAAAGAACGCTATTTCGTTTTTGGATAATGAAAATGTATTTTCATTCTAAAAACTGAAAGTTTTATATGCATATGCGATATAAGGAATAAATCACCAATGGATAAAATCAAAGGACCTTTTCGTAAATCCAAAAAATCTTTTCGTAAGCCGTTGCCCCTTATTGAATCAGGGGATCGAATTGATTATCAAAATATTGACTTAATTAGACAATTTATTAGTCAACAAGGAAAAATATTATCTAGACGAGTTAATAAATTGACCTTAAAAAAACAACGATTCCTTACTCTTGCAATAAAACAAGCTCGGATTTTATCTTTTTTACCTTTTACTAACACGGAAAGTTTAGAAAAAATGAAAGCCCGCATTCGAGAAGCTAGATTGAAAGCTGAAGAAGCAAGATTAAAAACTAAAGAAAATCGATTGAAAAAAGCGAAAGACGCTCGATTGAAAGCTAAAGAAGCTAGAAATAAAAACAAAACGACATTCAGAAAGATCTTCATAAATCCTAAAAATAATAAACTAAATACTAAAACCAGTTTCGTAAAAAATTAATAAATAAATAAATAATTAAAGTATATTATCTTCTTATACTTAATTATATAGGCTTCATAAAATTCTGCAGAAACCCGGAGTCAAGTCTCCGGGACCTCTTTTTTAATTATTTGGATTGAGGTATCAAACTCTATTTTTTAGGATCTCTTTCGAAATCATATAAAGACAGTTCCTATTCGATATAGCAATTTGGGCAAGTATTTTACGATTAAGAATCAATTGGTTTTTGTACAAATTATGGATTCCTTTACCATAACTATCACCTACTCCAATTGCACGAATTATTGCATTTAGACGAGTGATCCACAAACGACGAAAATCTCTTTTTTTTTTAGATCTATCCCGATTAGATGAAACAAAAGCTCTTAATCCCTGTTGAAGAATACTTCGAGTAAGTTTTGAATGAGACCCTCGGAATTTTGATGCAAAGAAACGTATTTTGGTTCGGCGTGTCGATCCTCGTTTAATTCTGGTCATATCAGTTTTTAAATAACTCAGTCGTTCTTCAGCTTCATTTTAGCAATTATTTTATTCGTTCTTTAATTTCTTTATATAAAATTTATATAAAAACTAATAGTTACTAAAATAATAAATAATGTGATTAATACTCTGACAACGAATTGATCCAATGTATAAAACGAAATTTCCAATGGCTTTTGCAACTCTAACCTTCCCAACCACGATTTTTCTTTTGTTTTTTAGGTACTTTAAATTAAATTTTTTTGNAAAAAAAAAAAAAAACAATACCAATGCAATTTTCAGTTCTTAAATATGTATCAAAAAGAGTGTTAAAAAATAGAACTGGATAACTAAATAGTGGGATTCCTTCGTTTCTATGGTTTCTTCTTTTTTTAAACAGTGAGGTATTTTCTATACACCGGAGCTCTTCACTTCATTTCATCAGATTTTATTGAGAGCTTGTATAGCTCACATTATTAGGCTCTACCCAGTAATTCTATAGTGGAGTCAAGAGTAATAGATCTTTCACAACGAGATCTACTTAGATTAAAGTAACGATATTTAAGTAAGAAAATTAGCTGAGATAGCTTACCTTTTTAGTCCGTTTTTGTCAGATTGGTAACATTTTTTTTAGTATTTGATTTGCCCCGCTTAATGGATAACCTTTTGGTACCATCGGAGAATTTTTTCAATTGAGGTAAATGGATTTGCACCAATTGAAACCATAAACTTTCTACCTAATACACAAATTGAACAATTTATTTTTTAGACTATAAACGAGTCGCACATACACCCTAGTACACGTTCCTCGACGCTGAGGGCAGCTCTTAAGAGCGGGGGATTTTGTGACATTTCTTATAGGCTGTCTTGTATTTCTAATAAGTTGTTTAATAGTTGGCATCGTAGCTTGTATTTATCAAATAGAAGGACTGGTTTAGATGGATCCTAACCGACTAATTAATGAAATCCATATTTAGATAAGAGTAACCCCAACAACATCAACAAGTCCATATGTTCTTGCTTCTGTTGGTGACAAAAAAACATCTCTTTCTATGTCTTCACTTATGACCCAATGTGGTTTGCCTGTTCTTTGGGCATAAACCTCGATGAGGTTTTCACGCATTTTCAATAACTCGTCTACTTCCATCACTGCGTCTCCTGTTTGAGTCTCAAAAAAAGTACTTAACGGTTGATGCATCATTACCCTGATAATATAAACCAAATTTCTTTTGTTCGCGTTAAAGGCGAAGACAACTGAGACAAGGGAAAACCGTACAGGCACTTTTTTTATTATTGCATACGGCTAACTAATAAAAAACCTAATTTATTAAGCAAATAAAGAAAAAAAAATAGAAAAATAAAATCAAGATTAGATAAATGCCATCCTTCCTTTCAAAAACGTTTAAAATTATTATTAAAATTATTATGATGGCTCCGTTGCTTTACTAGATTTTATTTTCATTTTGTCTATAGCAATCCCAAAGTTTCTTTGTCATACAATAAAAATCACTTTTTTTTTATGTAGTCAATCTTCATTAAGATTCAAAGAAACAAAAAGTTTATAACACTGAACTGGACTTCGGAAAAGACCTTTTAGTTTTTATACTACTTTCTCGATACATAATCAAATAATTTGAAAACAAATACAAACTTTTCATATCGAATTCAAAGTGCCATGCTATTTTTACTTAAATATTTGAATCTTCGTATTCATATTAAAGAAGGCATAGTATTACTCTTTAATTTTGTGAAAAAACTCTTTGGCGCCAAGCGTGAGGGAATGCGAGACGTTTGGTAATTGTTCCCCCAACTAGGAGAAAACATGCCATAGAAGCGGCTAGTCCAACACATATTGTTTGGGTATCTGGTCGTACAACTTGCATACTATCATAAATAGCCAATCCAGATATTATTCCTCCGCCTGGAGAGTTTATAAAAAAAAAAATATCCTTGGGATCATCTTGAATACCAAGATAGATAAAAAGACCTGCAAGTTGATTCCCAATCTTAGTATTTATTGCATGAGTTAAAAAAAGGCATCGTTCGCGATAAAGTCGGTTGTTTCGGGTAAAATATTTCCCTTTCGGAACCGTACACGCGCCTTTTGATACATACGGTTCACCAAAATGAATCAATGTATAGATTCTAGTCCATTTTTGTCGGGGTTTTTGGTCACTCACTGTATTGAGTGAACTTCTCATTGATTTATTTTTTCATCGAGATTTAACCCAAATTCCGATGTTATTTTCTTGTTCCTGAATGAGTTTCGTTTTTTATAGGTTTTTGTTCTTCTCCGGGTAAAAATTCTCCCAATTTTGTATTTGTATATATACAACAAATAAGTTCTGATTGCCATTTTTTTTTATTTTCAATTCTTTAATTAACTAGGCCTTTTTTAGGTTAAATCTAGGTTAAAAGTGAAAATTCTTGATAGGTTACCAAGTGGCTTTTGTAAACGGAGCTTGAATACTTTAAAGTTTTTCGGAAAACCATAATAACGCTTGGTATTCAATTTCCCCAACAAATACTATGATTGCACTTCACGCTCCAAATTTGGGACGATTCCCTGGATTTATTTTTGGTGAAAAGGGGCTATCTCGATCGGGCGAGATATGGGGAAAGTCCCAATTGACTCAATCTATCTGCCAAGCCGCACTATATATCAATCCACACTTGACCTGTATCTTCGTCATATAGGAAACGTACTCTTGGAACACCAATAGGCATAAAATTAAATCAAAAACACTTTAGATCTTTCTCAAAATTCACTTTGATATGGAAACGTCAAAATAATAAAACAAAAATAGGGTTTTATTCGACTTAGTGAAAATGTTGGTTTTTTAGTTTTTTTTAGAAATAAAGGCTCTATTCTTAAATTATTAACGATCTATATCTAACTAAAAACTATTTTACAAGGGCAAGGCAAGAAAGTTATGTAGTGTCTCTTTCTTTATTGATCAAGAGGTATTTTCATGGGTTTACCTTGGTATCGTGTCCATACTATTTTATTAAATGATCCTGGTCGATTGCTTTCCGTTCATATTATGCATACAGCTCTAGTTGCTGGGTGGGCTGGTTCGACAGCTCTATATGAATTAGCGGTTTTTGATCCTTCTGACCCGATTCTTGATCCAATGTGGCGACAGGGTATGTTTGTTATACCTTTTATGACTCGTTTAGGAATAACTACTTCGTGGGCAGGTTGGGATATCACAGGGGGATCTATAACGACTCCGGGTTTGTGGAGTTACGAAGGTGTCGCTGGAGCACATATTTTTTTTTCTGGGTTATGCTTTTTGGCAGCTATATGGCATTGGGTTTATTGGGATTTAGAAGTTTTTTTTGATCAACGTACAGGAAAACCTTCTTTAGATTTGCCCAAGATCTTTGGCATTCATTTATTTCTCGCAGGACTAACGTGTTTTGGGTTTGGCACATTTCATGTAACAGGTTTGTATGGTCCTGGAATCTGGGTTTCAGACCCTTATGGCCTAACAGGAAAAGTACAAGCTGTCAATCCAGCTTGGGGCATAGAAGGTTTTGATCCATTGGTTCCAGGAGGAATAGCTTCGCATCATATTGCAGCCGGGACTTTGGGTTTATTAGCAGGCCTATTCCATCTGAGTGTCCGCCCACCCCAACGGCTATATAAGGGATTGCGTATGGGAAATATTGAAACCGTCCTTTCTAGTAGTATCGCCGCTGTCTTTTTTGCAGCTTTTGTCACTGCCGGAACTATGTGGTATGGTTCAGCAACTACTCCAATTGAATTATTTGGGCCTACCCGTTATCAATGGGATCAGGGATATTTCCAACAAGAGATATCTCGCAGAATTAGTGTGGGACTAGCCGATAAACAAAGTTTATCGGAAGCCTGGTCTAAAATTCCGGAAAAATTAGCTTTTTATGATTATATCGGCAATAATCCTGCAAAAGGTGGATTATTTAGAGCAGGCTCCATGGATAAGGGGGATGGAATAGCAATTGGATGGCTAGGTCACCCGATCTTTAGAGATAAAGAAGGACGTGAACTTTTTGTACGCCGTATGCCGACGTTTTTTGAAACATTTCCAGTTATTTTAGTAGACAGCGATGGAATTGTTAGAGCTGATGTTCCATTTCGAAGGGCAGAATCAAAGTATAGTGTTGAACAAGTAGGCGTAACTGTTTCGTTTTATGGTGGGGAACTCAATGAGTTGACTTATAGCGACCCTACTATTGTGAAAAAATATGCTAGACGTGCTCAGTTGGGTGAAATTTTTGAATTAGATCGTGCTACTTTGAAATCCGATGGTGTTTTTCGAAGCAGTCCAAGGGGTTGGTTTACGTTTGGTCATGCTTCATTTGCCTTGCTTTTCTTCTTTGGTCATATTTGGCACGGTGCTAGAACACTGTTTCGAGATGTTTTTGCGGGTATTAATCCGGATTTAGATTTGCAAGTTGAGTTTGGAGCTTTTCAAAAATTGGGAGATCCAACTACAAGAAAATAGGGCGTCTGATATCTCATTTATCATATTACTTTACCAATTCCGAATCTGATAAAAAATAAATGGGTCAAGAAAGTTATCTCGAATTCGAAATCACAATCAAATTTATGGAAGCAGTGGTTTATACATTCCTTTTAGTCTCGACTTTAGGCATTATATTTTTCGCTATCTTTTTTCGCGAACCGCCTACACTACCAATGAAAAAAATCAAATAAATTTTTCTTATATGGAGTTGAAGTAATTAAGTACTCCAATATGGGTCAACTTATTACTTCAACTCGTTTCCATGTTCTTCAAAAGGATCTCTTAGTTGTTGCGAAGGTTGTCCAAAAGCAGTATATAGGGCATATCCAGTAAAACTCATAAGTAAACCTGATAGAAAGAGAGTGACAAGGGTTGCTAATTCCATATTATTTATGATTTTTATTTTTTAATTATTAATTATTATATCAATTTTAGAATTAATATTGATTTACAACAGAATGGTATAAAAAAATATATTTGCTTAAATAACGAATTAAAGAAAGAAATAGAATTTATGGCTACAAAAATTATTGAGAACGGTCCAAAACAAACTACTATAAGTAATCTATTAAAACCATTGAATTCCGAATATGGTAAAGTAGCTCCTGGGTGGGGAACGACTCCCTTGATGGGTGTTGCAATGGGTCTATTTGCGGTATTTCTATCTATTATTTTGGAAATTTATAATTCTTCTGTTTTAGTAGACGGAATTTCAATCACTTAAAAGCCATTCAAATAGGCTTTGCGTTTGAATGGAAACCGGTTTTCAAATTTAGAATATATTTTATTTTCAATTTGGCAGTTCGATCGCGTCATTTTTTTAGTTTTTTCATTTCCGGAAAATGAGTGTGTGACTTGTTAGATTAGATCCAATTGCTAGTACCTAGACTTTTGTTCTCGTGCTTAAAGATAATTCTACTTTGTCAGATAATATTTGGAGTCTCTGAAACACAAATATAGATTGAAAAACATGATTAATACTTAATAACTATTCACTATTTAGACCTCGTGCCGGGGTTCCAAAATATGTTGTAAAAACATTTGGATACTATAATAAAAAAATCATATATTTTTTTTTTTCGCAAAAATTAACTAAAGTGAAAATAAAAAGGTTCTTACTCAAGGAATCCTAACTTATGTTTAGGTTTTTTATTGAATCATCAATCATCGTGGTTCGAAATTAAGAATCTGCGGTTTTCTTCAATTCATAGGGTCTTAACAAAGTAATTTCTATCCAATAAAATTAAATAAAAAAAGGTAGGGAACAAGCAAATTCAAAACGCCCGGCAAAATAAAGAGAATGACCAAGGAGCTAACTTGATATTTTGGTAATAGTCCCACTTAATTGAGTATTGGGGCATTTTTGCTTGAGCTGTACGAGATGAAAGTTTCATATACAGTTCTCAGAGGGGGATTCAACCTATCTCAATAATAATAATATAAATAAAGTATTTGATTGGTTTGAAGAACGCCTAGAGATTCAGGCGATTGCGGATGATATAACTAGTAAATATGTTCCTCCCCACGTCAATATTTTTTATTGTTTAGGTGGAATTACCCTAACGTGTTTTTTAGTACAAGTAGCTACTGGATTTGCTATGACTTTTTACTATCGTCCGATCGTTAATGAGGCTTTTGCTTCTGTTCAATATATAATGATTGAAGCAAATTTTGGTTGGTTAATCCGATCAGTTCATCGATGGTCGGCAAGTATGATGGTCTTGATGATGATCCTTCATGTCTTTCGCGTTTATCTCACGGGGGGATTTAAAAAACCTCGTGAATTAACTTGGGTTACGGGTGTGTTTCTGGCTGTATTAACCGCATCTTTTGGCGTAACTGGTTATTCGTTACCTTGGGACCAAATCGGTTATTGGGCAGTTAAAATTGTAACAGGTGTACCCGAAACTATTCCTATAATAGGAGCCCCATTGGTAGAACTTTTACGTGGAAGTGCTAGTGTGGGACAATTTACGTTAACGCGTTTTTATAGTTTACACACTTTTGTATTGCCGCTTATTACTATGGTATTTATGTTAATGCACTTTCTAATGATACGTAAACAGGGGATTTCGGGTCCTTTATAAGAAAACTGTATTGCTTTATTTCAGATCTATACTTTATCGATTTTTATTTGAACATAATATAGTTGAAAGGTGAAGGGAATAAGATAAAAAAGGATTATGGGAGTGTGCGACCTGAACTTTTGATGTGTTTATGTAGAGATATACCTGCCACATTGGAATTGGCATTACCAACTAAATGTGTCTTTCTTCCAATCGGAGCATAAACCTTATGTGAAATATAGGCTGGTTCGCTTTAAGATATTTTTTCGATGATCAGATAAAAATCCTATTGTACACGTGAGCAGGCTCCGTAAAATCCAATTTTTGAAGATCAAAAGCTCAATAAAAAAAAATAAATTTTATAGTAGCTAAATGTAGTTATTTCCTCTGCATTGGCTTCATCTCGATAATACTATCGGAGTAAAATACTAGATCTAACGAAAAACATAGGTTATACTTTTTTAGGAACAAGGAAACCCTTTTTTTTATTCTAACTTGGAAACGGGTTTGTAATCAGTATCAATTTAATCAAGGTGTCAGACGACCCAAAAAGCACAGGCGCTTATAGCCTACTTGGGGCTTGAGTATTTACTTAAAGATTTTCAACTCAACGATTCTTATAGCATGATTATCGAGCTTGTGTATGAATAACTAGATAATTTAATTTTAATTTCATTTTTTAGTATTGCTCGAGCTGGATGATTCAAAATTATCATGTCCAGTTCTTTCGGAGGATGAATTTAGTATATTTCACCGATCCCAATAACAAAAAAACCTGACTTGAACGACCCTCTGTTAAAAGCTAAATTAGCTAAAGGGATGGGTCATAATTATTATGGGGAGCCGGCCTGGCCAAATGATCTTTTATATATTTTTCCAGTTGTCATTATGGGTACTATTGCATGTAATGTTGGCTTAGCGGTTCTAGAACCCGCAATGCTTGGCGAACCGGCTGATCCTTTTGCAACCCCTTTAGAAATATTACCAGAATGGTATTTTTTTCCTGTCTTTCAAATACTTCGTACAGTACCTAATAAAATATTAGGTGTTCTTTTAATGGTTTCAATACCTGTGGGATTATTAACAATACCTTTTTTAGAGAATGTTAATCAATTCCAAAATCCATTTCGACGTCCAGTATCTACTAGTATATTTTTGATTGGTATTGCAGTTTCGTTTTGGTTAGGCATTGGGGCAATATTACCTATTGAAAAATCCCTAACTTTAGGTCTTTTTTAAATTTTGAAAAACCACAGCTTTTGTATCTAGGGTAACCTTTTCAAGTTTTCCCTAGATACTTCAGTTCTAGTTTATTTAATTCTGAATTCTTTTCTTTATAAAATTTTAAAATGTAAATTTATTCTACTTTATTTCAAGCAAAGAAAGTTGATTAAAATCTCATGTGAACTTATTTTTGCAGACGCTTTTACAGACATTATTAAATGTTCTCTTTGCAACCAACATTTTTTGCATAACTCCGGCTAGGGTATCGGTTTGATCTTTCATTAAGTGGAGACAAAATAAAGCAACCATAAGAAAAACCTTTATTCGCTATTCTCATTTCCATTTAAGTATCCCAGCAGTAGAAACTGGGATTTTCTATCTAACCATCACATAATAAGACTTATTGAGTACTAAATGATTTTTTTCTCTTGAAATTTTCTTTCTATACACGTCGTCTTTTCGGAGGTCTACAGCCATTGTGTGGTATAGGAGTTATATCTAGGATCAACTCTAATCGTATACCGCTTCGACGAATCGCTCGTAATGCTGCGTCTCTTCCGAGACCAGGGCCTTTTATTAAGACGTCTGCTTCGCGCATACCTTGGTTGATTGCTGGACGGATAGCATTTGTTGCTGCAGTTTGCGCAGCAAACGGTGTCCTTCTTGTAGTTCCTTTAAATCCTGCACTACCTGCAGAAGCCCACGAAACTACGCGCCCTCGTACATCTGTCACAGTGACTATAGTATTCTGTAAACTAGCTTGAATATGAATTACTCCTTGTGGAATTTTACGTGTATTTTTACGTAAACGGATACGTACATTCCGACGGGAACTAATTCTCGGGATTAATTTTACCATAGTTTAGCTTTTTTTGTTTTCTGATTCATTGAGGATATCTTTATGTACAAATTTTGAATTGCTTTGGTTGCTACGTTTTATTATCCCTGTCCTTGTTTATGTCTTGGGTTTGAACAAATTACTAAAATTCGTTCTCCTCGCCGAATTAGTCGACATTTATCACAGATTCTACGAACAGAGGCTCTTTTTTTCATCGTTTGAACTCCTTAACGTTAAATTTAAAGCTTATTTAATCTGAAGACAATCTCTTTCTTTTTTAAAAATTATTGCNAGAAAAAAAAAAAAAAAAATCTACCATATATAACACAAAATTTCTCCGCCGATTCCTTCTAGTCGTGCCTCTCGGTCGGTAAGTATACCGTGTGAGGTAGAAAGAATTACAATTCCTATCCCACCTAAAATCCTAGGGATTGTTTTAGACTTACAATAGATTCGTCGCCCAGGTCGACTTATCTGTTTTAAATTTAAAATATTCATAAAAGGTCTTTTTTTAATCTTTCGCTGTCGCAAAGTTAAAACCAAAAAATGTTTTTCGTTTTCTTGGTGTTTTCGCACGTTTTCAAGAAAACCTTCTTGTAAAAGTAGTTTTATAATCTTTTCAGTAATAGTAGTGGAGGGAATTTTAACTATTTGTTTTCCATTCATATTAGCATTTCGTATAAAAGTCAATATCTCAGCAATAGTGTCTATACCCATGATACATGTGAATTAGTAGGCTCAAAAATTTTATAATATCAACATGGTTTTTTCCCTTCTCCTTTGAATTTTTAATGAATTTGAGTTAATGAGTTTAAAGTAAAGTTATATACGTGAGACAGATGTTATTCAATGTTCAACCAATAAAGATATTTTTTTCAAGTTCGCAGACTAGAGTAAATAAACTTTTATAAGACTTCGGGAGCTAAGGAAACAATTTTATTGAATTTTAATTTTCTCAATTCTCGTGGGATTGCACCAAAAATTCTAGTCCCTTTTGGATTTCCTTCTTTATCAATAATAACTGCGGCATTATCATCATATCGTAGTATAATCCCGTTGTCACGTTTGAGTTCTTTACGGGTCCGCACAATTACGGCTCTGACTACTTCCGATTTTTCAAGAGTCATATTAGGCACAGCTTCTTTTATCACAGCAACAATAATGTCACCAATATGAGCATATCGACGATTGCTAGATCCGATTATTCGAATACACATTATTTTTCGAGCCCCGCTATTATCTGCTACATTTAAATGGGTTTGAGATTGAATCATATCATTTCTTACTTTGTTTTTTATCTAAGCAACGTGCGAAGAAAAAAAGAAATATTTTTTGTCCAAAAATCTACGAAGAAATATGTTTAAGTCTGCCCTTTCTATTTTATTTTATTTCCAAAAAAATGAATTGAGTTCTTATAGGAATTTTTGATGCTGCTATAGCAATCGCTTTTTCGGCAATATTTTTTGTTACCCCATCCATTTCATAAAGTATTCGCCCAGGTTTAACAACAGCTACCCAAAATTCTGGGGATCCTTTTCCCGAACCCATACGTGTTTCTGCTGGTCGTATAGTAACCGGTTTATCCGGAAATATACGCACCCAGATTTTACCCCCCCGACGCACATTTCGTGTCATTGCCCGCCGACCTGCTTCAATTTGTCTAGCTGTGATCCAAGCGGGTTCAAGTGCTTGAAGTCCATATTTACCAAAACAAATATGATTACCTTTCGAAGAAAGCCCTTTCATTCTTCCTCTATGTTGTTTACGGAATCGAGTTCTTTTTGGGTTATAGTTGATGATCGATGTTTTTTTTTATTTCATCACTACTGCAGAACTGGACGTGAGAGTTTCTTCTCATCCAGCTCCTCGCAAATTTATGAATAACAGGATTTCAAAATTGAGTTTTTTTATATTTAAATTTATGGGTTAATTAATAAAGTTATTTCAAGTCTAGCGATATTGAACAAAATGATATCGACTTTAATAGTCTATTATAGAATAAAAAATAATATTTAAAAATTTTTGCGGGCGAATATTGACTCTTTTAATTTATAGAGCACTAGTTAGTGATTTCAAAATATATAAATTAATTTTCGGTTCATTTCGTCATCCTAATTAGTGAATATTTTCTTTTGCTTTTGCATTCACAAGTTCTATCGTTCCCATCACTTCTTAAATTTTTATGATTAGGTCTCAATTTTACAATGGAGCTGGAATCTTTATAGAATATACGAATAAAAGAAGGTATTTAGCCATTTTTCTTAGTCTTTAGTGGCTTCAAGCTCTTTCTTTATTTTATACTAACTATTCTCTTAATTATTCCAAATTGCAAATTTTAAATTTAAGTCGTTATGCTTTATTACACTGTCTATTTGACTAAACCTTACATAATTGGAATTTTTGATTCTTGATCTTTTTTTCACTTTCTTTCTGCCCTCCAACTTACTCCACATCTTTATTTCAGTTTATTTTTTTAATTAAAATTCACAAATGCAAATAACAAAGAAATAAATAATAAATAAATATAATAATAGAAATAATTTTAAATATTATAAATATTAATAGAATATAATTTTTTACTAAATTACTAAAAAAATACCCGTTGCTATAAAGATATTACCAATAATAATATCTTGACTGATTCGGTTTTTTAGATAGACATAATGCGAAGTTGATGAGTTTAGATTGTATTCCAAACTTAACGAGTCACACACTAAGCATAGCAAGAAAAAAAAACATTTACTCTAATTATTTATTATTGAACCCTATAAAATTTAAAAATTTATTATTTACACATAAAAATTTTAATTGCCTTTATCCATAAATATCCAAATTTTTATGCCCAAGACCCCATAAATAGTTCGAACCGGATAAGAACAATAATCAAAAGTGGCGCGAATAGTTTGGCGAGGAACTCGTCCTTCTCTAATCCATTCTACACGTGCAATGTCTTGGCCATTAAGGCGACCTGCAATCTGTACTTGAATTCCTTTTATATCTACTTCTTCCGCCAATTCAATAGCTTTTTTCATTGCTTGTCGAACAGATACTCTATTTTTTAATTGTCCAGCGATAAATTCAGCAAGAATATTAGGATTACTATAAGGTTTTTCAATTTTCGTGATAACTATGTTCAATTTTCGGTTTCCAAAATTTAATTTTTTTTTTAAAGTTAGTTGTAATTCTTCCAGTCCTTTTTCTAGTAATAATTTTGGAAATCCCATCAAAATTCTGACTTCAATTAGATCAATTCGTTTGTAAATAGAGATGCGTGCAATTCCTTCGACACCGGAAGGTGATATCTTCTTATTTTGTATGTAATTTATTATAAAACTTCGGATTTTTTGATCTTCTTGTAAACTTTCGGAATACATTTTTGGTTGTGAAAACCAAATTGAATAATGATCTTGGTTTATACCAAGTCTCAAACTAAGTGGATTTATTTTTTGTCCCATAAACCCCTCAGATTCAAATATAATTTAGTTATAGGATTTTTTTCTTGTTTTGGCTCTACTGATTCCGTAAAGTCAAAAGAAAGATCTGTTAGTACAATAGTGATGTGGCAGGTTGCTCTTTTTATTGGATAACTCCGGCCGCGAGCTCGAGGTTTTAATTTTTTTATAGCAGGTCTCTCATTTACTTCGGCTTTACTAATAAATAAATTTTCTTTCTTTGAGGTAAAAGTGGAACTAGCATTTGATACTGCCGAATAAACAAATTTAAAAATAGGATAAGCGGCCCGATAGGGCAAAAGTTCTAATATAACAAGGATTTCTTCATAGGAACGACCACGAATTAGGTCAATTACCCTGCGGGCTTTATCAGCCGATATGGATATATTTTGGTTGAAAGTATAAATTTCTGTTTTTTTTTTCTTTTGCATCTGGTATATAAAATTTGCAAATTGACGTAGAATTATAAAATGATTTTTTAATTATTAAAATAAAAATTAATATTCATCGTCGAGATTTATTATCACTTTTTTCATGTCCTCGGAAATTTAAAGTAGCTGCGAATTCACCTAATTTATGGCCTACCATATCATCCATTATATAAATAGGTAAATGCTCTTTTCCATTATGGATAGCAATAGTATGTCCAATCATTATTGGGAGAATTGTAGATCCCCGGGACCAAGTTATTATTATTTCTTTTTCAGATTTTCTGTTTAGTTTATTTATTTTTTTTAATAAATTATTATCGACAAATGGATTTTTTTTTAGTGAATATCTCATAGTTTCTTCCTCATTTTTTTCTCATAAAATTTTCTCTTTGAGTTTTAGTTTAGTTAGTTAATACATATAAGTTTAGTTCCTCGCCTAGAGTTACTTTCGATGACGAAGAATAAAATTGTTGCTGTATTTCTTCTTCTGTCTAGTTTTTTTTCCTAGTGTAGGATAGCCCCAAGGGGTTCTGGGTTGTTTTCTACCAATAGGGGCTCTACCTTCACCGCCTCCGTGAGGGTGGTCTATCGGGTTCATAACTAGCCCTCTTACGATAGGACGTTTACCTAGCCAACGTTTAATTCCCGCTTTGCCTAAACTTTTCTGATTCACCCCAATATTACCTACTTGTCCAACTGTTGCAGAACATTGTTTGGATATAAAACGTAGTTCTCCAGACGGTAATTTTAAAGTGGCAGATTTACCTTCTTTTGCAATAAGTTTAGCCGCAGCACCTGCTGCGCGCGCTAATTGTCCACCTCTTCCGCGTGTGATTTCTAGGTTATGCAGAGATGTACCCAAAGGTATTTCGTTCAAAGGTAAAGAATTACCAATTTTGATGGAAATTTGTGTACCAGAAATTATCGTATCTCCAATTAGAGCCCCTCGAGGATGTAAAATATACCTCTTTTCACCATTTACATAATGTATGAGACAAATGTGTGCGTTTCGATTAGGGTCATATTCTATTGTTATGATTTTACCAGATATATCTTTTTCATTTCTTTTAAAATTGATTTTACGATATAAGCGTTTATGACCTCCTCCTCGATGTCTTATAGTAATGATTCCTTTGGCATTCCGACCTTTACCGCAATGACGCTTTCCAGAGATCAAATTTTTGGATTTCGCTTGACCCGTTCCGTTTCTAGTGCGTGTGCTTGTAGGCTCAATTTTGTATAATTTTATTATCATAATTATGTAAATAAATAGTGGTTCTTAATTTGTTATTTCCGTTTTCATTTGTCTTTTCTTTCTAACTGTTAGGAGAATATAGCAGATAAATTTTGAGGTTATGTAAATAGAGAAGGTGCATCCAGTAGGATTTGAACCTACGACTTCGCCAATTATGAGTTGGGCGCTTTAACCGCTTAGCCATGGATGCTTAAATAGGACCTTTTAGAGATAGGATTTGGAAAAAAATTTCATAGTAGTAGAAAACTGGTATCATAATAAACACTAAATTTGAAAAATGAATAAAAAATCCAATCAAAATAAGGAGGTTGATACAGGCATGAAAAAACAAAATCGCAAATTTGGTATTTTCGAATTGAGAGAGATAATGAGAGAGATCAATAAGTCTAAATATTTCTTAGATTCATGGACCCAATTTTATTCAGTGGGATCCTTTATTCACATTTTTTTCCGCCAAGAACGGTTTTTAAAACTCTTTGATCCGCGAATTTTGAGTCTCCTACTTTCACGCAATTTACCGGGTTCAACAAGAAATCGAGATTTCACGATCAAGGGAGTCCTAGTAGTTGTAGTCGGGATCCTTATGTATCGCATGAACACTCAAAATATGGTTGAACGAAAAAACCTCTATTTGAAAAGAGTTTTACCTCTCTCGTTTACTAATACTAATGATCAAGCACGTGGATTAACTAAAATGAGTATGTTGCTCCTTTCTTTTCCAAAGGGAAAAACTCTATCTGAAAATTCTTTATTGAAACCGAAAGAAAATACTGAGGTTCTGCCAATAACAAAAGTGCGGTGGAGGAACTTGATGGAGAATCGTAGTTTTATTGTTGGAATTGATATCTTATTAAAAGAAAAAGCGCTCAAATCTATTGAGTTTCCGTTTGTATATTATCTAGATGACAAGGAGCCTAATTCGGAATCGCGATTCAAAATCTTAGTGAAAAGTTGGATTGATTATCTTATGCCTGCTTTTCGTGAGAAAATGCCACAAGAAGGGCTCAAGTCAAATAGGATTGAGCATGTTTCTGATCTCTTCTCGAGAAAAGGGCGGACGATCTCCTTGCAAAATTGTACTCAATTTTATCGGTGGCAATTCCACCAAGATCTCTTCTTTCATTGGGGAAATGATAGGCCCGAATCCTATTTTTTTTGTAGTAATATGAGGGATCGGTTTTTTAGCAAGGGGCGGAATATAGGGTCAAATCTTCAGTCTGCTTCCATAAGATCAAGTGTTCAAGGAAAGAATTCGAGTAAACTCAAAAGATCCTCTGATCCACCCATAGACCTTTTTCAGTGCCTTCAGAATGAGGATTCGGAATATTCTGGATTGATTCATCAAAAAAAGATTCAACAACGAAAAGAACAAGCAAGTTCTTGGGATCCTTCCTTTCTTGAAACGGAACGCGAGAAAGATATGATTTCTCAGCGGTTTCCGGAAAAAATGGAACATTTTCGGACAAGATTTTTTGGTTCTTTTTGCTCGGAAAGATGTTCAGAACTATATATCACGTCGACTCCGATTGAGAGGGCCACTAAAGATCCTCACTTTGCGAAGAAACCTCTTTGTTTTGTCCGGCGAGCGGAAAAGAAAGAACTACTTCATTTATTAAAAGTCATTCTTTATTTACAAAAGACTGTCTCAATTCATTCTATTTCATCAGAGCCGGCCAAAACAAATGTATTCTTTAGTTTAGTTCAGCGATTTTATTTGAAAGTCGAAGAGATCTTGCAAGGAAGAGCAGATCTATGGACTCTAGTAATAAGCGAACCGGATACGGTGTATCATAAGGAATTTTCTTTTTATCTGAATACTGATTTGGGATTAGATCAAACAAAATTATTGAATGAGATATTAAACGATAGGGCTGAATTAAAAAAGAAATCTTTATGGGTTCGGTCTCTTCGTTATCAACAATGTTATCCGGAGACTCATTCTTTTTTTCAGCGAGGCAGACAAAAAATGGTGGGTTTTGTTAGTCAAAATCGAATGAAATCTATTTGGCAATATCAAAACGACTCTAGTCTAAGAGATCTATGCAATAGATCCCATCGGAATCAAATTACAAGAGAGCAAAAAGGAACAGCTCTTCTTAATTATCGAACTCGAATGAACTATAAAATCAAAAAGGATTCTACCTATAGATACAAATGGTCGAATAGCATAAAGAGTTTACAGGAACAGTTTGAACATTTCCTTTCTGAGCAGAAAAAGTTTTTTCAAGTCCAAAAGAGTCGTTTTGAAGGCACGTTTCAAGTCATGCAAGTGAAGTTTGGGGAATTACGTGTTTTTTTTATTCGATTTCCTGGTAAATTACGTGTTTATATGATTCAATTAAGTGTTTCTATTATTGAAAAATGGATTTATTGGTCTGAGGTTCGTAAGTACATAGAGAAAAAAGTACAAAAAAGGGTATATAAATTAATTCCTTATCTGTTGGACAAACTTTCCAAGGCAGTTCGGTCCTTCTTTTCGCCACATGCGCTTGTTGGTTTGTTCACGAAGATCTTTGGTTTTGCGACTAAATTTCTTTTCTTTTGGGCTAATTCACTTCTTGTCAGTTTCGGGAATACCCCGATTCAGAGATCCGAAATTTATATCTATGAATTGCAAGGGCCGACTCATAAACTTTGTAATAAGTTGTTAGAATCGATAGGATTTAAAATGGTTCATTTAAAAAGACTGAACCCCTTTTTGGTGGAAGAGTCGAGTCCTTCCAACTTCGTAGTAAATGGAGCAATAACATCATATAATAAGCTACCAATTGACTCATTACATACTCGAACCAAATCTTTATATAAAAAGGATTCCGATCTTTTTCAAATCTTCCACGATCAAGAAAATTGGTTGAACCTCGCGAATCAATTTCAAAGAAGTTCCTTAATCCATTCTTTTTATAAAGCAAATAGACTTCGATTCTTGAATAATCCGGACTGCTTTTGGTTCGATTGTAAGACAAGATTTCCATTTTCTGTGGAAAGGACTTGGAATACTCATTTCAATTTTCTTTATGGACAATTTCTGAATAGCTTGTTCCTTGGTAAGAAAATAGTTTCTTGGTGCGGGGGTAAAAAGCATATAGGTACTAGTTCACCAATGGAGGCACAAGTAGATCTAAAATGGATATCTCAGGATTTTCACTCCGATCCAGTCATTGGTAGAGCTATTTATTCGATCATAGATACTTCTGCAACACCTCTAACAGAGACACAAATAGTCAATTTGGAAAGAACTTTTTGTCAACCTTTTTTAGATCTGAATATGAATCTATCTGATTCTAAAACAAAAAACTTTTATGAATTTCCCAATTTCATTTCAAAGATGGGTTTGAGTCATAGTCCCTATTCAGAATTTATTCATTTTGATCAAAAAGAAAAAGGAACAAATTTTCAAAGAGATAGTTTTTTTTCTCTTTTATCAGAAAAATGGAATTTATTTCAAAGATATCTGCCAAGCTTTTTTACTTTATCAGGGTACAAATATATCAATATGATATTTTCAGACCTAGTGTCAAGGGTTTTGGCTTTATCATGGCGAAGTCTTCAGATCGAATTAGGGAAAATGCCATTTTTTATAACAATCGAGAGTTTGAGGAAGGGGGGGTTCAATAACTTCATTCTGGGCCTAGAAATCACTCATCGAAATACTTCGGTAAAGATGTTCTATTTCAAAACTTTCTGTGTGATTTTTGTTGGGTATCTCATTACTATGCATCTTTTCTTTGTTTCGCGAGCGTTTATTAAGTTATATACAAAATTTAAAAGTTTAAACTCTTTTATGAGTTCCTCATCTAGGATTGAGGTTCGAAAACTTTTAGATAAGTATCCTATGTCTGAACCAAATGATTTTTGGTTAAAGAATCTGTTCAGCGATATTATGACTCGAATTGCTTTTTCTATAAATGTGAGAAAGCTAAGGCATATAAGTCATACAAGTAAAGATATCTATTCCTTGCTCAGAAAAAGAAAAAACGTGAACTGGGAGTGGATTGATGATCAAATTGAATCCTGGGTCGCAAACACGAATTTTCTTCATGAGGAAGAAAGCAAATTTTTGGTTCAGCTAGCCGCATTAACCACAGAAAAAAGCGTTCTATTGAGTCTGACTCATAGGGATCATTTATCAAAGAATGACGCTGGTTATCAAATCCTTGAACAACCGGGAGCACTTTACTTACGAGACTTAGTCGACATTCAGCAAAAGCATTTACTGAATTATGAGTTCAATACAGCCTGTTTTGCAGAAAGACGTCTATTCCTTGCTCATTCTCAGACAATCACTTATTCACAAACGGCTCATTTCTCATCTCACGGAAAACCCTTTCCGTTACGCTTAGACTTATCTCCCTCTAGGGGTAGTTTAGTTATAGGTTCTATAGGAAGTGGACGATCTTATTTGGTCAAAACCCTAGCGAAAAACTCCTATTTTCCTTTCATTACGATATTTGTGAACAAGTTACTGGACAAGAATCCTCCTCAATTTCTTTCTGATATCGAGACGGTGGAGAATAGTGACAATATTGATCCTAGTTACGATATCAATAGGGTGGAGAAGAGTGAAAGTATTGATAACGAGATCGGTCGTGACCTTGCTACGGAGCTGGATCTGCTCACTTGGAATGCGCTAACTACGGATAGTGAGATGAAGGCTCAAATTGACCAATTGTCTATAACTCTTCAATTTGAATTAGCAAGAGCAATGTCTCCGTGCATAATCTGGATCCCAAATATTCATGATCTAGATGTGAATGAGTCAAATTCCTTATCCCTCGGTCTATTAGTGAACCAGCTATCCAGGGATTGTGAGAGATTGTCTCCTAAAAATAATCTTGTTATTGCTTCGACTCATCTTCCCCAAAAAGTGGATCCCGCTCTAATAGCTCCGAAAAAATTAAATACGTGTATTAAGTTACGAAAGCTTCTTAGTTCGCAACAACGAAAGTCCTTTTTCACTCTTTCCTATACGAGGGGATTTCACTTGGAAAAGAACCTGTTCCATACTAATGGATTTGGGTCCATAACTATGGGGCCCAATGCACGAGATATTGTAGCACTGACCAATGAGGTCCTATCGATTAGTATTACACAGAAGAAATCAATTATAGACACTAATACAATTCGATCCGCTCTTCATAGACAAACTTGGGATTTGCAATCCCAGGTAAGATTGGTTCAGGATCATGGGATCCTTTTCTATCAGATAGGAAGGGCTGTAGTACAAAATGTACTTATAAGTGATTGCCCTATAGATCCTATATATCTCTATCTGAAGAAGAAATCCTGTAACGTGGGGGATTCTTATTTGTACAAATGGTACTTCGAACTTGGAAAGAGCATGAAAAAATTGACGATCCTTCTTTATATTTTGAGTTGTTCGGCCGGATCGGTTGCTCAAGATCTTTGGTCTTTACCCGGAAAAAATGGGATGACTTCCTCTGGACTTGTTGAGAATGATTCTGATCTAGTTCATGGACTATTAGAAGTGGAAGGCGCTCTGGTGGGATCTTCTTCTATCCTTGATCTTTATGAATCGGAGTTTGAAGAAAGCCCGCAACAGATCGAGGAGGATTTCTTGAATCACATAATTTGGGCTCCTAGACTCTGGCGCCCTTGGGGCTTTCTGGGAGTTTCCTATGAAGAGAATGATAAAGAATTCATTTGGGACCCTACAGATCCACTCTTTTTCCTATTCAAAGATCAGCCCCCAGGCTCTGTGTTTTCACGTCGAGAATTATTTGCAGATGAAGAGATGGCAAAGGCACTTCTTACGTCCCAAATTGAGCATCTGTTTTTATCTAAAAACACACGCTTTTTTAGCAATAAGACGCAAGAAAAGCATTTCGAATTTTTGATTCATCGTCAGAAATGGCTTCGAACCAATAGTTCCTTATCCAATGGTTCTAATACTCTATCTGAGAGTTATCAGTATTTATCAAATCTGTTCCTATCGAACGGAACACTATTGGATCAAATGACAAAGACTTTCTTGAAAAAAAGATGGCTTTTCCCGGATGAAATGAAAATTGGATTCATGTAAAAGACGGATTGATCGAATCTGTAGATTCGATCGATCCTCGCATTCGAAAGAGTATGCCT